TAGTGAGAACGTTTGGACAAATAAGATTCATGCTATCTTTCTTAATACTAATTACCCACAAATTGAAGATAAAATTGAATCAGAAAATCGAATAAAATCGTTAAACTTTTTATTCGATGCAGTTATAACTCCTTACAACGCTAAAGCAAGTCATCAAAACTCGATTGGACTAAGAGAAATCAGTAAAAAAGTTCCTCGATGGTCATACAAATTAATCGACGATTTAGAACAACAGGAAGGAGAAAACGACGAAAGTATGGCGGAAGATCATGAAATTCGTTCAAGAAAAGCCAAACGTGTCGTAATTTTTACTGATAATCTAGAAACTAGCGATACTTATACTAATACCACAGATACTAATAATCCTGATCAAACAGACGAAGTTGCTTTGATACGGTATTCCCAACAATCGGATTTTCGTCGAGACATAATCAAAGGCTCTATGCGTGCTCAAAGACGTAAAACAGTTACTTGGAAACTGTTTCAAGCAAATGTACATTCTTATCTTTTTTTTGAGAGACTAGACAAATCTTTTTTTTTTTCTTTTGATATTCCCGGACTAATGAAAACGCTTTTTAGACCTTGGATATGGAAAAACACAGAATTTACTATTTCGGATAATACACAGGAAAAGACAAGCGAAAATCAGAAAAAAGAGGCGGACATAAGGGAAAAGCAGAAAAGAGAGGAAAAAGCACGTATAGAAATAGCCGAAGCCTGGGATAGCATTCTATTTGCTCAAGTAATAAGAGGTTTTTTGTTAGTAACTCAATCAATTCTTAGAAAATATATTGTCTTACCCTCATTGATAATAGCTAAAAATATTATCCGTATGCTATTATTTCAATTTCCTGAATGGTCCCAGGATTTTAAAAATTGGAATAAAGAAATGCATGTAAAATGCACCTATAATGGTGTTCAATTATCAGAAAAAGAATTTCCAAAAAACTGGTTAACAGATGGTATTCAAATAAAGATCTTATTTCCTTTTCGTCTGAAACCGTGGCACACATCTAGGTTACAATCCCCTAATCAAGATTCAATAAAAAAGAAAGGACAAAAAAATGATTTTTGTTTTTTAACAGTTTGGGGAATGGAAGCTGAACTGCCGTTTGGTTCTCCCCGAAAACAACTTTCGTTTTTTGAACCCATTTTAATAAAAGAACTCGAAAAAAAAATTAAAAAATGGAAAAAGAAGCGTTTTATAATTCTAAGAGTTTTAAAAGAAAGAACAAACTTGTTTATAAATATCTCAAAAGAAACAAAAAAATGGGTCATCAAAACCATTTTATTTCTAAAACAAATAATAAAAGAACTTTCACAAAGAAACCCAATTCGATTATTTGAATTGAAAGAAATATACGAGTTGAATGAAGCTAAAAACGAAAAAAATTCGATAATAAGTAATCGAATGATCCAAGGCTCGTCCAGTATAATTCGCTCTATGGATTGGACAAATTTTTCATTGAGAGAAAAAAAAATGAAAGATCTGACTGATAGAACAAACACCATACTAAAAAAAATTGAAAAAATTAGAAAAGACACGAAAAAAGAGTTTATAAATCCGGAAATAAATATTAGTGCTAACAAAATAAGTTATGATGATAAAATATTAGAATCTCAGAAAAATATTTTAAAGATATTCAAAAAAAGAAATGTACGATTAATTCGTAAATCGCATCATTTTCGAAAATTTTTCGTTGAAAACATATACATAGATATCTTTCAACGTATGATTAATATCCCGAGGATTAATGTGCAACTTTTTATTGATTTTGATTCAAAAAAACAAAATTTTACTAAATCCCTTTCCAATAATGAAGCAAATCAAGAAAGAATTGATAAAACAAATCAAAGTATAATTCACTTTATTTCAACTATAAAAAAGTCACTTTCCAATATTAGTAATAAGAATGGAAAGATCTTTTGGGACTTATCATACTTGTCGCAAGCATATTTATTTTACAAATTATCACAAACACAAATTATTAACTTAGATAAGTTAAGACCTGTCTTTCAATATCACGGAACATCTCTTTTTCTTAAGAATGAAATACTGGATTATTTTGTTGAAGTTTTTGGAGCACAAGAAATATTACATTCCGACTTAAAACAAAAGAATCTTCAAAATTCTGGAATGAATCAATGGAAAAACTGGTTAAGGGGTCATTATCACTACGATTTATATCCGATTAGATGGGCAAAAGTACTAACACAAAAATGGCGAAATAGAGTCAATCAAGATCGTGACCGTATGGCCAAAAATAAGGATTTTAACCAATGTTATTCATATGAACAAAACCGATTAATTGATTACAAAAAACAAAATTCTTTTGAAACACACTACTCATTACCAAACAAAAAAGATAATATTAAAAAAAAATATATATATGATCTTTTCTCATATAAATCTCTTAATTATGAAGATAATAAAGATTCATATATTTATGAATTACCAGTACAAGTAAAAAATAATCAAGAAAGTTTTTATAAGTACAACACAGATAAATGGAAATTTTTTGATATACTGACGGGTATCCCTATCAATAATTATCTAGTAGAAGATGATATTATAGATCTCCAAAAAAATCCGGATAGAAAATATTTTGATTGGAGAATGCTGCATTTTTGTCTTAAAAATAAGGCCGATATTGTAGCCTGGATCAATATTGAGGCTGACACGAACAGTAATAAAAATACTAAAACTGGGGTTAATAATTTTCAACTAATAGAAAAAATCGATAAGAAAGATTTTTTTTATCTCACAATTAATCAAGATCAAGAAATCAACCCATCCAACAATAAAAAAAAAATCTTTTTTGATTGGATGAGAATGAATGAAGAAATACTAAGTCGTTCCATATCGAATCTGGAACTTTGGTTCTTTCCAGAATTTTTGATACTTTATAATGCATATAAGATTAATCCGTGGATCATACCAATCAAATCACTTCTTTTAAATTTGAATGGAAATGCAATTTTTAGTAAAAATAAAAAACTAATTGGAAAGAAAAAAAGATCTCTTTTTATATCAGCGAAGGAAAAAACTCTTGAATTAGAAAATGGAAATAAAGGAGAAAAGGAATCTGTGACCGAAGAGGATCTTGAATCAGCTCTCTCAAACCACAAAAAATATGTTCAAGAAGATTCCGCGGGAGCAGATGTGAAAAAACGTATAAATAAAAAGCAATACAAGAAAAACACGGAAGCGGAGCTTGATTTCTTCCTAAAAAGATATTTTCGTTTTCAATTGAGATGGGATGATTCCGTAAATCAAAGAATGATCAATAATATCAAAGTATATTGTCTCCTGCTTAGACTGATAAATCCCAGAGAAATTGCTATATCCTCTATTCAAAGGAGAGAAATGAGTCTGGATATTCTGATAGTTCAGAAGGATTTAACTCTTACAGAATTAATGAAAAGGGGAATATTGCTTATCGAACCGGTTCGTCTGTCTGTAAAAAATGATGGACAATTTATTATGTCTCAAACCATAGGTATTTCATTAGTTCATAAGAATAAGTACCAAATTAATCAAAGATATCAAGAAAAAGGCTATCCTGATAAGAAGAGTTTTGTTGAATCCATTGCAATACATCAAAAAACGAATGAAAATAGAACCAGCAATCATTATGATTTGCTTGTTCCGGAAAATATCTTATCCCCTAGAGGTCGTAGAGAGTTCAGAATTCTAATTTGTTTCAATTCTCGGAATCGAAATGATATCCATAGAAATACAGCATTTTACAATGCAAATAAGGTGAAAACTGATGATCAAGTTTTAGATAAAAGAAGCAAACATCTTGATAGATATAAAAATAAACTAAATAAATTAAAGTTCTTTCTTTGGCCCAATTATCGATTAGAAGATTTAGCTTGTATGAATCGTTATTGGTTTGATACCAATAATAGCAGTCGTTTTAGTATGCTAAGGATCCATATGTATCCACAATTGAAAATTCGTTAATGGTACATTTTTCCTATATTGCCCGTACCTTATATGGTATATGAAGACAAAGAAATACACATATGGCACTGTCTTACATTCTGATAGATGATATTAATTTAATTCAATGACGTATCTATTAGATTTCGAAATGAATCAATAAAATATTCTTATTTCATTTTAATTTCAGTTTTAAGTCTAAATATTTTTTGTGCGTGTAGAAATATACCAGCCTTTTGTATACCTATCTGAATCCAATTTTAAAAATTGGATTGCTAAATAAAAAAAAAAATAAAGAATATAAATTCTTAATCAAATTAAGATTATTGTGTATATCAAATTTAAATGAGTAACATTATTATTACTGATCAATAATAACTTATAAAAAAAGAAAAAAGGAGGGGAAGGAGATTTCATTTTATGGTAAAAAATTCATTCAGCTCAGTTATTTCGCAAGAAGAAAAAAAAGAAAATGGAGGATCTGTTGAATTTCAAGTAGTCAATTTCACCAATAAGATACGAAGACTTACTTCACATTTGGAATTGCACAAAAAAGACTATTTATCTCAAAGAGGTCTACGTAAAATTCTCGGAAAACGCCAACGATTACTTTCTTATTTATCAAAGAAAAATAAAATGCGTTATAAAGAATTAATTAATCAATTGGATATTCGGGAGTCAAAAACTCAGTAATTTCAAAAGTCTGAATTATTTGATTTATTAGATCTTGAATTTTTATGAACTTATTTTCATTTTCAGCAATTCATGGAAAGATGAATCGAGGAAAAACTTATGAATGGACCAGCTACAAGAAACGACCTCATGATAGTCAATATGGGACCTCACCACCCATCAATGCACGGTGTTCTTCGACTCATCCTTACTTTGGATGGTGAAGATGTTATTGACTGTGAACCAATATTGGGTTATTTACACAGAGGGATGGAAAAAATTGCAGAAAACCGAACAATTATACAATATCTACCTTATGTAACACGTTGGGATTATTTAGCTACTATGTTCACAGAAGCAATAACCGTAAATGGTCCGGAACAGTTGGGAAATATTCAAGTACCTAAAAGAGCCAGCTATATCAGAGTAATTATGTTGGAGTTGAGTCGTATAGCTTCTCATCTGTTATGGCTTGGCCCTTTTATGGCGGATATTGGCGCACAGACTCCCTTCTTCTATATTTTCAGAGAAAGAGAATTAGTATATGATCTATTCGAAGCAGCCACCGGTATGAGAATGATGCATAATTTTTTTCGTATCGGGGGGGTCGCGGCTGATCTACCTCATGGATGGATAGATAAATGTTTGGATTTCTGCGATTATTTTTTGACAGGGGTTGCTGAATATCAAAAACTTATTACACAAAATCCTATTTTTTTAGAACGAGTTGAGGGAGTAGGCGTTATTTGTGGAGAAGAGGTAATAAATTGGGGGTTATCGGGACCAATGCTGCGAGCTTCCGGAATACCATGGGATCTTCGTAAAGTTGATCATTATGAGTGTTATGACGAATTTGATTGGGAAGTTCAGTGGCAAAAAGAAGGAGATTCATTAGCTCGTTATTTAGTCAGACTTGGTGAGATGACGGAATCCATAAAAATTATTCAACAAGCTTTGGAAGGAATTCCAGGGGGGCCTTATGAAAATTTAGAAATACGATCTTTTGATCGAGGAAGGTCTCCGGAATGGAATGACTTTGACTATCGATTCATTAGTAAAAAACCTTCGCCAACTTTTGAATTGGCGAAACAAGAACTTTATGTGAGAGTCGAAGCCCCAAAAGGGGAATTGGGCATTTTTTTGATAGGGGATCAGGGTGGTTTTCCTTGGAGATGGAAAATTCGCCCGCCGGGTTTTATCAATTTGCAAATTCTTCCTCAGTTAGTTAAAAGAATGAAATTGGCTGATATTATGACAATACTAGGTAGCATAGATATCATTATGGGAGAAGTTGATCGTTAAAATGATAATTGATACATCACAAGTACAAGATATCAATTCTTTTTCGAGATTGGAATTCTTAAAAGAAGTCTATGGAATTCTATGGGTGCTTGTCCCTATTTTGACTACTGTATTGGGAATCACAATAGGCGTACTAGTAATTGTATGGTTAGAAAGAGAAATATCCGCAGGGATACAACAACGGATTGGACCTGAATATGCTGGTCCTTTGGGAGTTCTTCAAGCTTTAGCAGATGGTACAAAACTACTTTTTAAAGAAAATCTGCTTCCATCTAGAGGTGATACTCGTTTATTCAGTATCGGACCATCCATAGCAGTCATATCAATTTTACTAAGCTATTCAGTAATTCCTTTTGGTTATCACCTTGTTTTAGCCGATCTCCATATCGGTGTTTTTTTATGGATTGCCATTTCAAGTGTTGCTCCCATCGGACTTCTTATGTCAGGATATGGATCCAATAATAAATATTCCTTTTTAGGTGGTCTACGAGCTGCTGCTCAATCAATTAGTTATGAAATACCATTAACTCTATGTGTATTATCAATATCTCTACGTGTGATTCGTTGAGACATAAACTTCTCCCACTTTTTTTTCGAGAAAAGGGGTGAAATGAATTGAATAGATATCTTCATTTTTATATTCATAATTCGGATTAATGAACTAAATCAGATAGTTATATGAGTGAAAGAAAACTGCTTATATAAATATAAATAAAAATTAGCAGTCAAAATATTGAGTCTCATTTTCTATGTATAAGAGTTAAGCAGAAATAAACATAGGCGCAAGAGAGCCTTTATCCCAAGATTGGTTGACTAGTTATCCTGTCTTGAAGCGGACTCAAAAGATCAACCGGATTGAGTTTTCACTATTATTTGTATGTACTACCATATATGTATTACCATAACACGGCCGATTGAGCAAAAATGAGTGGATGGTTAGAAACACCAAGATATACAAAGGATTAGTAATGGAGATTTTCAAAATTATCCAAAAGAGAGAAGGACATTTTTGCAAAATGCATAATATAAAAAGAATACGAATTGGGGCTTTAAGTTTGTAGAAATGATCAGGCAGTACTCCCCACGATTCCGATCCAGAGTATGCGCCTATCCACCCATTAAATAAATGACTATCGGAAACGAAATAATCCCTTATTTAGTAAGTCCCCTTTTTCTCAGAAAGAAGAATAGGAACGAAAAAAAAAAATGGAAAGCAGCCAATTACAACAAAAAAAGAGATCTTTTTTATTGTTTCTTATCTCCATCTATTCCTCTATTCCTTTCTTTCCTATCTCCCTATTCATAGAGATAGAATTCGTGTCCGAATTCATGAACTAATGGAATAGCCAATTTTTTTTTCGTAATTGAAAACGATGGGTTATTGATATTTATAATAAATCGTATTTTAGTGAAGAATTAAGTTATTACTCAACAAAGAAAATTTTTTTTTATTAAAGGATGAGATCAATTCAGAAGTACCCTTTTTCTTTATTACTTTATTATTAGAACAGACAGAATTCTATTGGGTTAATTTGGGGACACACGATAGATTTTTATCCTATACTATTCTACAAAAAAGACATATCAAGATAAATAATCCCGAGACGCTCCTTAGATTTATTTACGGCCCTCAAGGAGCCGTATGAGGTGAAAATCTCATGTACGGTTCTGTAATAGCGATGAGAACAGTGATGTTATTACCGACTATGATTATCTAACAGTTCGAGTACAGTTGATATAGTTGAGGCTCAATCAAAATATGGTTTTTGGGGGTGGAATTTGTGGCGTCAACCTATAGGGTTTGTTATTTTTCTAATTTCTTCCTTAGCGGAATGCGAGAGATTACCTTTTGATTTACCAGAAGCAGAAGAAGAATTAGTAGCGGGTTATCAAACCGAGTATTCGGGTATAAAATTTGGTTTATTTTATGTTGCTTCCTATCTAAATCTATTAGTTTCTTCGTTATTTGTAACTGTTCTTTACTTGGGTGGTTGGGATATCTCTATTCCATACATATTCGGTTATGAACTTTTTGAAATAAATAAAGCATATGAAGTCTTTGGAATGACAATTAGTATCTTTATTACATTAGCTAAAACTTATTTGTTCTTGTTCATTTCTATAGCAACAAGATGGACTTTACCCCGACTAAGAATAGACCAACTATTAAATCTCGGATGGAAATTTCTTTTACCTATATCTCTCGGTAATCTATTATTAACAACTTCTTTTCAACTCTTTTCACTGTAAAGGAATACCATATTCTATATTCACGACTTGCTCAAACAAGAGAAAGAAACAAACATAAAATTCTTTAGAGATATTACAATATGTTCCCTATGGTAACTGGGTTCATGAATTATGGTCAACAAACAGTACGAGCTGCAAGGTACATTGGTCAAGGTTTCATGATTACTTTATCCCATGCAAATCGTTTGCCTGTAACTATTCAATATCCTTACGAAAAACTAATCGCATCGGAGCGTTTCCGCGGTCGAATCCATTTTGAATTTGATAAATGCATTGCTTGTGAAGTATGTGTTCGTGTATGTCCTATAGATCTCCCCGTTGTTGATTGGAAATTGGAAACGGATATTCGAAAGAAACGATTGCTTAATTACAGTATTGATTTCGGGATCTGTATATTTTGTGGTAACTGCGTTGAATATTGTCCAACAAATTGTTTATCAATGACTGAAGAATATGAACTTTCGACTTATGATCGTCACGAATTAAATTATAATCAAATTTCTTTGGGTCGTTTACCAATGTCAGTAGTTGATGATTATACAATTAGAACAATTTTGAATTCGCCTCGAATTTAAGTCTAAAATAAGTAAATCCCTTGATTAAAGAGTAATTGGAAATTACTAAGGTTATGTTTTGATCTAAAGAAATGAGGTTTCTTTCGTTTTGTTTGTTTGTTTGGTTACTACCTACAAATCCAAACTATTGATTCATGAGAATTGCAGCTTAATTTAGATTTCAATTTAGATTTCAACTATATATTTCGAAATATATAGTTGAAATCTACTCTACTCTTTCAGATCAAGACTAAGATTAATACAATAACTGTACCTACATGAATTCACACCCCTTAAGATTTAATTAGGAATTGATTATCCATTTTTTTTCCCGGTCAGATCAATAAGGTCATGAAAAACATTTCGATTTATTTATCTCTTTTTTTACTACATATAATGGATTTGCCTGGACCGATACATGATTTTCTTGTAGTCTTGTTGGGATCAGGTCTTATATTAGGAAGTATGGGAGTACTATTATTTAACAACTCCATTTATTCTGCTTTTTCGTTGGGACTGGTTCTTGTTTCTATATCCTTATTCTATATTCTAGCAAACGCCCAGTTTGTAGCTGCTGCGCAACTCCTTATTTACGTGGGAGCTATAAATGTTTTAATCATATTTGCTGTGATGTTCATGAAGGGTTTAGAATATTCCAAAGATTTGAATCTTTGGACCGTTGGGAGTGGAGTTACTTTTCTGGTTTGTACAAGTATTTTTGTTTCACTAATGACTACTATTGTAGATACGTCATGGTATGGGATTATTTGGACTACAAGATCAAACCAGATTCTAGAACAAGATTTAATAAGTAATAGTCAACAAATTGGAATTTATTTATCAACATATTTTTTTCTTCCATTTGAACTCATTTCGATCATTCTTTTAGCTGCTTTGATCGGCGCAATTGCCGTGGCTCGCCAGTAATAAATCGTTAGTTAGAAATAGCATAAATTAAACTTTGTTCTATGTTATCACACACATTCCCCTTCAATTCTATTTGAAGATTGTTTCTGTCTAAAATAAAAATTCTTTTATTCGATCGATTACCAATATATTCCCTTGTTCTGTACTTTTTTTTTTGTCAATTGAATTGAATCTATTAAATTTTTGTTCATATTGAAATGAATCGGAATTGATAAGGAGTTGGTCAATCATGCTCGAACATGTACTTGTTATAAGTGCCTATTTATTTTCTATCGGTATCTATGGATTGATCACGAGCCGAAATATGGTTAGAGCCCTTATGTGTCTTGAGCTTATACTGAATGCAGTTAATATGAATTTCGTAACATTTTCTGATTTTTTTGATAGTCGCCAATTAAAAGGGAATATTTTCTCAATTTTTGTTATAGCTATTGCAGCCGCTGAAGCAGCTATTGGCCCAGCTATTGTTTCGTCAATTTATCGTAACAGAAAATCAACTCGTATCAATCAATCGAATTTGTTGAATAAGTAGTATTTATTTATCAGATAAATTATGATATTCATCAAGTAATATTATTTGTATGATACGTAATCCATGATCATGTTTGCGAAAACGTAAAAAATCAAAGTATCTTGGCCCTATCCCATGAGTTAATCTGAAAGTAGATTGATTATAAAAATTCTGATAAATTATTGACTCATCTGGTATCTAAATATATAATTCATTTACAAATTTACTCGATCGAAAATTTATAGTCTTAAAAAAAAATTTCTAGATCCAATGTCACATTCAGTAAAGATTTATGATACATGTATAGGGTGTACTCAATGTGTCCGAGCTTGCCCCACAGATGTATTAGAAATGATACCTTGGGGCGGATGTAAAGCTAAGCAAATAGCTTCGGCTCCAAGAACAGAAGACTGTGTTGGTTGTAAGAGATGTGAATCTGCCTGTCCGACGGATTTCTTGAGTGTTCGCGTTTATTTATGGCATGAAACAACTCGAAGCATGGGTCTAGCGTATTGATACGTTCTATAAAAGCCCCCTTGAATACATTTGATTTCTTTTTTACCGACAAAAACCCGTGCTCGAAAATAAATATACATATATTTATTTTTTATTTCATTTTCGAACATGGGTTTTTTTAGTCCAAGTGTATCTTGTTTTTACTACGAATTATTTTCCTTGGTTAACAATAGTTGTAGTTTTTCCAATATTTGCGGGTTTATTACTTTTCTTTTTCCCTCATAGAGGAAATAAAGTAATGAGATGGTATACTATATGTATCTGTGTACTCGAGCTCCTTCTAACAACCTATGCATTTTGTTATCATTTCGAATTAGACGATCCATTAATCCAACTGACGGAGGATTATAAATGGATCCCTTTTTTGGATTTTTACTGGAGATTGGGAATCGATGGACTTTCCATAGGACCCATTTTACTGACGGGGTTTATCACCACTTTAGCTACTTTAGCGGCTTGGCCAGTTACTCGAGATTCCCGATTATTCCATTTTCTAATGTTAGCAATGTATAGCGGTCAAATAGGATCATTTTCGGCTCGAGACCTCTTACTATTTTTTATCATGTGGGAGTTAGAATTAATTCCCGTTTATCTCCTTCTATCGATGTGGGGAGGAAAGAAACGGTTGTATTCAGCTACAAAGTTTATTTTGTACACTGCGGGAGGTTCCATTTTTTTGTTAATGGGAGTTCTGGGTATCGGTTTATATGGTTCTAATGAACCAACTTTAAATTTTGAAACATCAGCTAATCAATCGTATCCTATAGCACTGGAAATACTATTCTATATCGGATTTCTTATTGCTTTTGCTGTCAAATCACCGATTATACCCTTACATACATGGTTACCAGATACTCACGGAGAGGCACATTACAGTACTTGTATGCTTCTAGCCGGAATCTTATTAAAAATGGGAGCATATGGATTGGTTCGGATCAATATGGAATTATTACCCCACGCCCATTCTATCTTTTCACCCTGGTTGATCATAGTAGGCATAATTCAAATAATCTATGCAGCTTCAACATCTTCGGGTCAACGCAATTTAAAAAAAAGAATCGCTTATTCCTCCGTCTCTCATATGGGTTTCATAATTATAGGAATTGGTTCTATAAGCGATACGGGACTCAATGGAGCTATTTTACAAATAATCTCTCATGGATTTATTGGCGCTGCGCTTTTTTTCTTGGCGGGAACAAGTTATGATAGAATACGTCTTGTTTATCTCGATGAAATGGGCGGAATGGCTATCCCAATTCCAAAAATATTCACGACTTTCAGTATCTTATCGATGGCTTCCCTTGCATTGCCGGGTATGAGCGGTTTTGTTGCAGAATTAATAGTCTTTTTTGGAATAATTACTAGCCAAAAATATCTTTTAATGACAAAAATACTAATTACTTTGGTAATGGCAATTGGAATTATATTAACTCCCATTTATTTATTATCTATGTTACGCCAGATGTTCTATGGATACAAGCTTTTTAATGCTCAAAATTCTTATTTTTTTGATTCGGGACCGCGAGAGTTGTTTGTTGCGATCTCTATCCTTATACCTGTCATAGGTATTGGTATTTATCCAGATTTTGTTTTCTCACTATCAGTTGACAAGGTCGAAGCTATTTTATCTAATTATTTTGCTAGATAGTTTTCATAAAAAAAATGAAACAGCAATAAATTAATAATTTTTTTTTTTAAAGCGTTCGTTGCACAATAAAAAAAGAAGTCTTTTTTCTTAAGTTAAATAAAAAAATGAATTGGACTTCCTCATAAATTTGGCTTTTGTGAGAACCATTTGAATCACTACATTACTTGATTCAAAGGGTTCTCGATGTCTTACACACAGTTTTCTTATCTATACTCTCCCATGTTTGTGTTCGTCAGGCCCTTTCTTGAATTCATTCAATTAGATGTTAATGTAAATGAACCATAACTATGTAGCCCTATCCCTAATAGATTGACCCCAAAATAGCATATCCAAATTATAAGAAAACCCATAGAGGCCACAATTGCAGAATTTACACCTTCAAAATTTTTATTTGTTCGCATATGTAAAAAAATGGCGAATATGGTCCAAGTAATAAATGCCCAAGTTTCCTTTGGGTCCCAATTCCAATATGATCCCCATGTCTCATTAGCCCATACTGCCCCTGAAAGAATACCTATGCTTAAAAAGATAAACCCGAGACTAATAATACGATAACTCCAATGATCTAATTGTTGAATCAGTTGAGACTTATAATAATTCTTCGAAGAAAAAAAAGAAGTGTTTCTTAAAACATTGTTCCCCTCGTTCATGTATTGGATCTCATCAAAGGAAAATAACGCATTTAAGAAATTATTGTTTTTACCAAAAATTCTTATAGCTTTTTGAAATGTAATCACTATAAGAGCTACTGAAAATAATGATCCACATAAAAGAGATGCATAACCCAATACCATCATACTTACGTGCATCATTAACCAATGAGATTGGAGAGCGGGGACTAATAGTGGGGATTGATGCATTTCAGTTAAAAAACCTGAAGTAGCAAAACCTTGGGTAAAAATAGTACTTGGCGCGGTTATTGCGCTTACACTTAAATGGTTTTTATATTTTTTAAAATACGTAAATATATGAATAATGGAGAAACCCCATGAAAGAAATAGTAATGATTCATATAAATCACTTAATGGTAAATGCCTCAAATAAATCCAACGAGTAACTAATAATCCTGTTATACAGAAAAAAGTAGCTATCATGCCCTTTTCTGACGAAGCATAGAGTCCTACGGTTTCATCGACTAATAAGGTTATCAAATGAATTGTAATGACAATTGAAATGACCGAAAAAGATATATGAGTTAATATATGCTCTAAGGTTGAAAATATCATAAAAAAAATTATTAAAAAATGTCCCTCAATTCAATTATTTGAATTAATATCTGGGACTTGAATTAATTATATTATAGAACTTTTTTTATAATAAAAAATGGCATGCCGCCACTCGGACTCGAACCGAGATGCTCTAGCACTGCTTCCTAAGAGCAGCGTGTCTACCGATTTCACCATAGCGGCTTTCTCCAAATCATAATAACCTATTATTATTCAATCGTCGAGATCGAAAAAATAGAAGAATTTTCAATTTTCTTAATTTAACAATAGTTTTTTTTTATAGGATTTTTCGTAGTTTATTCTCTTTCAAAAAGGAACTATTGTAACTAGATAGTTCTGGTTTCAATATGTAGATATAATAAAAAAAAATGTTATTTCTCATTTACATTTTTTAATGATTTTTTTTTATCTCATTTTTTCAATGAAAACCTAAAATAGGATATTTTTATCGATCACAATTTCAGCACAGCACTACACTCAATAAATTTCTAGAAATATTGCCATAGCTTTGTATTAAAGGGTTTTCGTTGTGTATAAAATTTGTGTTAGGATTTTGCAAACCAATTTAATTATGTATTCGTTGGGGTATATTCTATAATAGTAATAATGATTTAGAGAAAAGAAATAAGGGTTCATAGAATTTTTTAAAATAAGGTTTAAACTTAATCAACTAATGTCATTGTTTCAACGTCTCATTAAATTTTTAATAAACAGTTTCAGTTTACTATTTGATCTTCTATATTTAGATATTATATATATATAACTAGATTCTATAATATCGAAAATATATAATAAAATAAAAATCAACAAAAAATTTTTGGTTTATTGGGGCGATGGGGATTCGTATTTTCCCCATCCCGAAAATTATAAAACAAAGATATGAAAAAGAAAGGTCAACCCTTGTATTTATTTTTATTCTTTGAACAAGAAAAAAAAGTACCATTTTCTATTTTATAATAGAGTAAAGAAAAGATTTCTTATTTTTTTTTTTTAATAAATTCACATTATTAAATATTCAATTATTTAAATAATTATATATTTATATATAATAAATATCAATTTTCATAATAAAAAAAAAATTCTAATTATATTAAATAATAACAATTATAAACCAACTTCTACTAGGCTGTTTTTTGAGTCAAACCGATTCAGATTATTCCAATGTTTAATTATTTATTTGATTTGTCCCCCCAAAAACTTTGTGAATTCCCCGTTGAAAGAGATTTTGCTAACGAAAAAGCTTTCAACGCTACCCGACGCCCTTTGCTTTTCCAAATATTTTTCCGAATCCGTTTTTTTGATATAGAAGTGCGCTTTTTTGGAACTGCCATTAAAAAATTATAATTGATTAGTCATTGCTATAGTTGGATGTGAAAGACATCTATTGTTCAAAACGAATTGTTCTTTACTATTTATTATCCATTTATTCTTTAAATTATAGTATACTCCGAATATAGCTATCGAAAATGAAAAATTATTAGATTAGGAACAAAGAAAAAAAATATATATATAATGTTATTTTGTCAAAAAAAAATGAATTGTTTAATGATTCGTAATAAACGAATTTAATAAAAAGAAGTCTTATTTTACTGGATCAACTTGGAGGCTGTCTTTTATGATTGATACCAAAATAAAAGCGTGTTTTTCGTGTAATTATTCCTTCTTGCTCTATAGCGGTAAATTTTTGTAATGCATACTAAATAATAATAATAAAGAAAATTTTCAGTTTCTATATTGTCAAAATATTTGACTTAAACTTAAAATAAATAGGCGTAGTTTCAGTGGATCATCTTATTTGACTTATTTGAACAATTCTAACTTCGTGACTTGAAATATTTGAAGTATTTGGCAAACAATTAAGAATAATTAAGAATAGAAAAATAAAATTCGATTTCACTTTTGGATATTTAAATTTTTTATTAACTGATCCTTTTGAAAAGAGATAAGAGCTGGTGAATCAGAAAAATTAATTAGGAATTCAATATACTTTTTTTATGGAATATACGTATCAATATTCATGGATCATACCTTTCATCTCACTTCCAATTCCTATCTTAATAGGAGTGGGACTTCTACTTTTTCCGACGTCAACCAAAAACCTTCGACGTATGTGGTCTTTTCCGAGTGTTTTATTGTTAAGTATAGTTATGATTTTTTCAGTTTATCTGTCTATTGATCAAATAAATAGTAGTTATATCTATCAATATGTATGGTCTTGGACTATCAATAATGATTTTTCTTTAGAGTTGGGCTACTTGATCGATCCACTTACTTGTATTATGACAATATTAATCACGACTGTTGGAATTATGGTTCTTATTTATAGTGACAATTATATGTCTCATGATCAAGGATATTTGAGATTTTTTGCGTATATGAGTTTGTTCAATACGTCAATGTTGGGATTAGTTACTAGTTCGAATTTGATCCAAATTTATATTTTTTGGGAATTGGTTGGAATGTGTTCTTATCTATTAATAGGCTTTTGGTTCACTCGACCTACTGCGGCGAATGCTTGTCAAAAGGCATTTGTAACTAATCGCGTGGGGGATTTTGGTTTATTATTAGGGATTTTAGGTCTTTATTGGACAACGGGGAGTTTTGAATTTCGGGATTTGTTTAAAATATTCAATAACTTGATTTATAATAATGAGGTTAATTTATTATTTGTTACTTTGTGCGCCGTCCTATTATTTGCAGGTGCGGTTGCTAAATCGGCTCAATTTCCTCTTCATGTATGGTTACCTGATGCTATGGAGGGTCCTACCCCCATTTCTGCTCTTATACATGCTGCTACGATGGTAGCAGCGGGAATTTTTCTTGTCGCTCGGCTTCTTCCGCTTTTTATAGTAATACCTTACATCATGAATCTAATAGCTTTGATAGGTATAATAACAGTACTATTTGGAGCTACTTTAGCTCTTGCTCAAAAAGATATTAAGAGAGGTTTAGCCTATTCTACAACGTCTCAATTGGGTTATATGATGTTAGCTTTGGGTATGGGGTCTTATCGGGCTGCTTTATTTCATTTGATTACTCATGCTTATTCAAAAGCATTGTTGTTTTTAGGATCTGGGTCCATTATTCACTCAATGGAATCGGTTGTTGGATATTCTCCAGATAAAAGTCAGAACATGGTTCTGATGGGTGGTTTAACAAAGCATGTGCCAATTACAAAAAATGCTTTTTTATTAGGTACCCTTTCTCTTTGTGGTATTCCACCCCTTGCCTGCTTTTGGTCCAAAGATGAAATTCTTAATGATAGTTGGTTGTATTCACCGATTTTCGCAATAATAGCCTGTTCCACAGCAGGATTAACAGCATTTTATATGTTTCGCATCTACTTACTTACTTTTGAGGGACATTTAAACCTTTATTTTAAAAATTACAGCGGAAAAACAAATAATTCCCTCTATTCAATATCATTATGGGGTAAAGAAGGATCAAAAATAATTAAAAAAAACTTTCCTTTCTTATCATTATTAACAATGAATAATACTGAAAGGTCTTCTTTTTTTTGGAAAAAAACAACATATCAAATTGATAGTAATGTAACAAAAATGATGCGCCCTTTTGTTACTATTCCCCATTTTGGTACTAAGAATACTTTTTCGTATCCCTATGAATCAGATAATACTATGCTATTTCCGATGTTTGTGTTATCCCTATTTACTTTGTTTGTTGGAGTCATAGGAATTCCGTTCACTCAATTCAATCAAGAAGCAATTGATTTGAATATATTAGACAAATGGTTAACTCCGTCTATAAACTTGTTACATGAAAGTTCAAAAGATTCGGAAAATTGGTATGAATTTGTTAAAAATGCAACTTTTTCTGTGAGTATATCCTTTTTCGGAATATTGATAGCGTTTTTCTTCTATAAGCCCGCTTATTCATCTTTACAAAATTTGAATTTGCGTAATTCATTTATTAAAAGTTTTACTA